GTGTCTGGTACTGCATGGTTCCACTCTGCAAGAACTCCGAATCATTCTCTTGAAGCTCATCCTCTTTATGAGAAATGATCCATTTACCCCGAAATGACCCAGTCCAATAGGGAAATCCCAATTCAGTGGGCCTTTCGATACAATCAAATAGATTGCCACAAGGGCGCCATATTCTAGGAGCCCAAACTATGTGATTGAATAAATCCTCCTCTATCTGTTGCGGATCGAGGGCCCCTCCCCCTCCTTCAAACTCTGATTCGTATTTTTCATATAGAAATCTCTGATCAACGATAGAACAAGATCCATTTTGCATCATATCTAACTGATTCCTTGGTTCGGACCGAAGAAGTAATGTCACTCGATTATTATCAAACTGACTGCAATATTTTTCTGTCCGTGAGGATCTCGCCAGAGCCAGAGCGCCTTCTACTTCTAATAGTAATAATAGTAATAGGCCATGAACTAGATCAGAATCATTCTCAACGAATCCATAAGAAGTGATCCAATTTTTTTCATCGTGTCTGGATGAAGACCAAAGATCTTGAGCGACCGATCCGGCAGAACAACTCAAAAGATAAAGAAGTATCGTTAATTTCTTCATGCTCGTTCCAAGTTCGAAGTACCATTTGTACAAATAAGAATCCCCTCCCTTACATGATTTCTTCTTCATATAGATAGATATAGGATCTATGGGGCAATTACTTAGAAGTACATTTTGTGTAACAGCCCTTCCTATCTGATAGAAAAGGATCCCATGATCCTGAACCGATCTTATCTGGGATCGAAAATCCCAAGTTTTTCTATGAAGAGCTGATCTAATTGTATTAGTTTCTAGAATGGATTTCTTCTGTGTAATACTAATTGATAGGGCCTCATTGATAAGTGCTACAAGATCTCGCGCATTGGAACCCATGGTTATGGACCCGAATCCGTTAGTATGGAACATCTTCTTTTCCAAGTGAAATCCCCTAGTATATGAAAGAATGAAAAAGTGCTTTCGTTGTTGTGGAAGAAGAAGCCTTCGTATCTTAATGCATGTATTTAATTTATTCGGAGCTATTAGAGCGGGATCCACTTTTTGGGGAATATGAGTCGAAGCAATAACAAGAATCTTTCCAGTGGAACATCTTTCACAATCCCTGGAGAGATAGTTCTCTAATAGACCGAGGGATAAGTAATTCGACTCATTCACATGCAGATCATGAATGTTTGGAATCCATATTATGCAAGGAGACATTGCTTTTGCTAATTCGAATTGAAGGGTGATATCAAATCGGTCTATTTTCGGCGTCATATACATAGTTAGCACATTCGTCATAGTTAGCAGCTCCTTATCAATATCAAGATTAAGGTCATCATCACTATCATCAATATCGTCACTATCATCAATATCGATATCATCAATAAGATAACCTTTAGGCTTGTCATCCAGGAACTTGTTCGGAAATACCGTAATGAAAGGAACATAGGAGTTTGTTGCTAGGTATTTGACCAAACAGGATCGCCCAGTTCCTATAGAACCTATCACTAAAATACCTCTAGAAGGGGATAGGGCTAAGCGGAGCGAAAAGGGTTTTCCATGAGGAGATGGGGAATGAAAACTATTAGCCCCACACGAGGTTTGGATTGTCTGATAATGAGCAAGGAATATCCGTCTTTCTGCTAAACAGGATCTATTGAACTCATAATTCATTAGATCCTTTTGATGAATGTCAACTAAGTATCGTAAGGAAATTGATCCCGGTTGTTCAATCATTTGATAACCAGAGTCATTCTTTGAGAAATGATCACTATGAGTCAGACTCAATAGAATTTGATCAATCCTTTTTTCTGTCGTTAAGGTGGAGAACTGAACCAAGAATTCTCTTTCTTCATCATCAATCGAATCACTGTTCGCTACCCAGAATTCTATTTTCTCATCAATCCAATCACCGTTCACGTTTTTTCTTTTTCTTATCAATGAATAGATCTCTTTACTTGTACGACTTAGATGTCTCGTATTTATCGAAAAAATGATTCGATTGATGGGATTTGGTATGATACTTACAAGATCGATGAGATTGATCTTCCAATATTTCTTCTTAGAACGTAGTGATTTGACCCCATAAGCGGGACCACCACCCAATAGCATGTTGCCACCAGAAGCAGAACCCCGTATTTCTTCCAGAGAATCTCCTGATTGTTCCAGAACAACTAGAAGGAGATTCTTGAACCAGAAAGGATTCAGTTCAGATGTAGGATACCTATCCAGAAGTTTTCGAAATTCCATCATGTATGATGGAATCATCAAAGATTTGATCTTTTCTAACTCTGTCTGTAACTCACTAGAGGCTCGGGAAACAAAGAGAAGATGTATACGAACGAGATATCCAGCAACAAGAAGAAGGAAAAAGATGGAATAGAGGAACTCCCGAGCATTTGTTGATCTCAGATGTGCCCATATCAATGGAACGGGTGACTCATTATTTCGATGAATCATTTCTTCGGACAGAAGAAGATTCTGTAAACATTGACTCGAAATCTCACTTATCAGAGTCCATTGTGGAAGAATCTTCTGAGGATGAGGAATTGGCCGTGATATATCTGATCCATGCATCATATCATGAAAAATGGATACAAATTTTTGACTACTACTCAGTATCGGCAATGGGTCTGAAAGAGTATCTAAAAGGGTGAAATTGAGATATTTGCACCCTGTCGAAGTAAGGAACCATGGCATATATGTTTGGAACAGATTCCATTTTGAGAGATTTGAAAAAGCACTATCTCGTTGAAAGGTTCTATACATCTGCCCTTTCTCAACGCATTTCTTTAGACAAAGACTCCGTTTTTTCCTCTTTCCGGATGGTAAATACTTCTCAGAACATGGAGTGTGAATCAAACCCATGTTTGAATTGAAACTGAGATACTGATGCAAGTTATTCCCTTCTGAATCAGATAGATTCATATCTGAAAGAGGCTGACAATAAGTTTTTTCCAAATTGACTATTTGTTCCTCTGTTAGAGGTGTTGCAGAAATGTCTGCGATCGAGTAAATAGCTCCACGAACGAATGGATCGGATCGAATTGGAAAATGGAAAGATTTGTACAAGTGATACGTTTCATCACCACTTTGTGGGAAATCGTTAGGTATGAAGATGTCAGATACCTGTGACTCGATTGGTGAAATAGTCTCTCTCTCCAAAAAAAGATATTTTTTTTTACCGACGCACAAAGAAAAGATTTTGTTGCGAATGGACAAGATATTTAGGAATTGTCCATATGTAAGATCATAATTATTGATACGGGTCTTTTCCACATCAAAGGGGAATCTTTTGTTACAATAGAACCAGAAGTGATGTGGATCATTCAAGAATTGAAGTCGATTTGCTTTAGAAAAAGAAGATATCAATGAACTTCTATGGAATGGTTTCACGGGATTCAGCCAATTGTCTCGATCGTGGGATATCATTGAGAAATAGGAATCCGTGTTATCAAAGGATTTCCTGCGATTCTTTCTAGTATGGAATGAGTCAATCACCCGCTTTGGTATCTTTTTGAACAAAAATGGTAATATTGTTCCTCCATTGATCAAGAATTTAGGTCTTTGGGAAGTATCATGATCATCCAATAAGAAGGTTTTCAATTTCTTCAAATGAACGATTTGAACACCTATGGATTCTAACAACTGATTGCAGAGTTGATCATTCGGGCCTTTCAATTCATAGATGTGGATCTCGGACCTATGAATGGGGATATTCCCGATACTCACAAAGAAAAAGGGAAGTGGCTTGGACAAAAAGAGAAGTGACTTGGACAAAAAGAGAAGTGACTTGGACAAAAAGAAACGAAGTGACTTAGACAAATCTTCTTTGTCGATAGCCTCGGACCAATCAATCGAATATTGATTAATACGCAATCGATCGAACACTACTTGCACTACTTGAAAAGGATTCTTCTGTTCAGAAACGAAATGTTCCAAATGTTCCTGGAAATTCTTGCTCCCATTGGACCATTTGTATCTATATGCATCAGGATCCCGATTCATGGATCTCTCAGTTCGAGAAATAAGAGGATCAAACCATTTCTTCTGACTCTTTTTCAAATTCGATAAATGTTGGTTGATCGTAGATTTCAGTATAGTTATATGATTCAGAGTATCATTTCCTATTTGATCCCTTTGAATTCCATATTCGAAGTTGCGATCGAATCTATTCATTAAAAAGAATCGATTCGATACATTTCTTATGTACTCATAGGTGCTATATTGGATTTGAATCAGATTTCGGATCAATCTATATTGATTGACTGCCTCCATTATGTTGTTGCTAGCAAATACCGCTGTTTTTAGTTTGGGATCTTCCAACTCATTCCCGCAGTAGATCCGGACCAATCTTTTTCTGATCCTTCGAGAAAAAGATTCATTCTCCTCATAAAAAAGAGGAGGTAGAACCAATAAAGATTTCTTTTTCGATTCATCTCTGGAGTTGAATACCTCATTCAAGAATTTTTTTTGATCCAACCCGTAGGAATCAATAGAAAAGGCAAATCCCCTATGAAACACCAGATCCGGCTCGGTTATTGATAGAGTGAATAGATCCGCCATTTCTGGGAATCTCTCTTCTGATTCAAAAAAATCGTGGCGTAACGCGTATCCCCCTTTGTTCCGGTCATGGAATAGATGAAAGAAATCAAAAAATGGATTTTTGTTCAAGAATGAAATCTTATTGGAACTGTCCATATCCGGTTCATCCTTCGGAACCAGATCACATCCCGGATCTGGTTCCGAAGGATGAATTGAGACGGTATCTTGTAAATACGTAATTATCTTGAATATATCAACCATTTCTTTATTTTCCGCTCGCCTGGAAGGGACAAAAGAAACATCTTGTTTTTTCTTCAACAATTTATGATCTCTAGTGGGCCTCTCAGTAGGATTCGAACCCAGATGAAGTTCTGACCATCTGTCAGAGAAAAAAGAACGAATTGATCTTGTAGGATTCCCAAGAAATTCTTCGATT